TTAGTGTATACTACTACAGTATCATATATATATATAATTTATTACTCTTTCCTTTTTTTGGATTATTTTTTGTTTGTTATTGTCTTCTTTATTATATTTCTTTCGAATGAATCGAAAATTCCAGAGTATATCTTTTCACGGGTCGAACCAAAAAAAAAGAAACTTCGAATATTTCCCTCTTTACTTTACCTTTATCCGGCAGAAAAAAAAAAGGAAAATTCCCTATTTTTTTGTCCATGTCCCTAAATGAAATATTAAATAATAGGAGACTTAAATGAAAGTCCCTTTCTCGCATTCGCTCTCCATTGCATTGGCGGAACAAAAATTTCTGATGCATCAATATGTAAATATTTGGTACATGAAGCCATGATCTGATATCTATATCGAAATCCTATATAGATATAAACTGATCTTTTTCTGGAATCAAAGAAAGATATTGAAAAATATATTGCTCTTGTGACTCGGAATAAATGGTTTCTCTGTGGAGGAAGGGAATAGCGATTTATTCCTATGGAGCATCCAGGAACAAGAAGATTCAATCGGAAATATCGACAAATTCTTGCGTGGTCCAAGGAAATAAAAAAAAGGGTCCGCTTCTACAATTTTATCTCTATCCAATTTGAATATCAGAATAGCTGATATAGTCATGATTCAATGGGTCAGGTCCACTTACTTTTTCTTTTCTTGATTTCTAATTTTTCCGATGGATTTAATTGGAACAATGGAGAAGTAGTAAAACTTTGGTTTGTCGATTCATAATTGAGATTGGGTATTATCTTGAATATCCATGTCCCGGGACCAAAAATATAAATAATGAAACATGAGGAGGAGTATAGCCTGTAGTGACATAGTAGTCCTCCTAATAAGTGGGATTCCTTATTATCATAATGAACAAATGCTCAACTTTATACCTATAACTCATTAGAATGATAACTCATTATGCGGTCCGTTTACCTTGTTTTTATTACAAATATCAATAATATCTCTATTCTCCGATGAAAAATGAAGACTAAGGCGGGAGCTTCGTGGAAAAAGCCCTTTATCGGATTTGAACCGATGACTTACGCCTTACCATGGCGTTACTCTACCACTGAGTTAAAAGGGCCATTTTCTTCAATTCATGAAGAGGCCACTAACCACTATGAGTCTATTGCATGTATCTATGTATAGACTATATGTACATATATACATGTATGCATAGGGGGCTCATTCAAGAACAAGCCATTTGATTTACCTAGGAAGTTCTAGGGTCAAATCAAATGATTATTTATATTTGAGAAATATCAATGCAATGAATTGTTTCGCTCCTAATTGCTTTGCTTTTATTGACCCATCGAGGCGAGATTCACTTGATTGATACATGTACCAATCCGACATAGATCCAAAATATTTCATCGAATCATGTGATGAAGGATTCGACTCGTACCCTGAACTGAATTCTTATAGAAAAAAAGAATCTTTTCGATTACTTGTCAATCCCTTCCCAGATTTACGAGTTCTACATCACCTTTTTGAATCAATCAAAAAAAAAATTCTATCATTTCTGAATTTCCTGGCTTAGTGTTAGTGAGGCATATCTCGTCTTAACGATGAGCGAATCAATGAGTGAAAATTGAAGAAAGGGGGTTTGACTTTTTTTTGTCGGACAAATCCCCGCTGAGGGGATCCTATACTTCGTCATATATATATGATGGTTCATGAATGAACAATCAAAAAATTCTATGTAATTGTGGAAGCAAGAAAGATTCTTCGGATCTAGTCATGCCATTACATTATATTGACAATTCCAAAAAACTGCTCATACTATGAGCATAATATGATGGCGATCGGGCAGGTATGCCCCTATCGTCTAGCGGTTCAGGACATCTCTCTTTCAAGGAGGCAGCGGGGATTCGACTTCCCCTGGGGGTAGGGTATTACGAAAGGAAGTTGATCATGGATTATCAATAAGCCTAGAATTGATTCTTCCTGGGTCGATGCCCGAGCGGTTAATGGGGACGGACTGTAAATTCGTTGGCGATATGTCTACGCTGGTTCAAATCCAGCTCGGCCCAATAATTCGCCGATCCATGGGGATGATATAACCAATTTGTCCTCCAGAAATGCCTGATATAGAGGAATAAATAGTCCATTTTTTCTGCTATATCCCTATTTCTTTGTTCGTTTGTTCCCACGCGTTCTGATCTTTCTAACGATCGAGATTAATAATCTGTAAATATAAGAAGGAGTAAAGAAAAAAAGAGTCCTTTTTCTTCATTGAAAGATTGATTATCTTATCAATCGATGTGGCAATAACCACAGGATTACTAGTAATCCGTGTCACTCTCACTATAGTTCATATCCATGTGAATATCAATTCGTGTTTCTGGTAAAACACGGCAATTATAAATATAAAGAAATTATAAGAATATGTATGAGAATATGTATGCTGTATAACTCATTTCCCTGGGATTGTAGTTCAATCGGTCAGAGCACCGCCCTGTCAAGGCGGAAGCTGCGG